CGGCTACAGTTAAACCATCTGCCTCCTTCGACTGGAGGTCAATAGCGGCGGCCAAATCGATAGTCCTTGAGGGGATCTCTTACTTCATTGGAACGGGAACTGACACAACTATGAAGAGATCCCTGGTTGAACGGCTCACCGTTGATCCACCAGCCATCTAGGTCCCACCCGACCGCAGTGGAAAGGTTTCCGATCAGCGAGCACCCTGCACACTGGATCGTAGGCAGCAGTGGCCGACCAGTAGGTCTTTTGGGCATTCGGATTCGGAAGTTAGAGACTCAAGAGGTTGTTTGCCTGTGACTGGCTTATTGCTCTTATGGTAGGGCAGTCCTCCATAGGGGCTTTAATGCGACTCCTATGACTACTCAATCGATTAGCATAAACTAAGGGAGGAATCCTCTTCCCTTACTAATGCTAATGTGGGATCAGTTACTTCCGAACAGTCTATTGACTCCCGAACAGCAACATTTGTCCATGAATTCCCTTCTGCTTCACCTTGTGGCCTATCCCAGACAGCTATGGAAGCTGCTAGCTACCTTCTTCTTTAGTAGCCCGAGATGAGTTCTACACCCTAAGGAGACAGAGAAAGCCCTTCCAGAGATTCATGTAAAACCTGTTCTTGAAAACAGCCTACTCATGCAAAGAGTCCTTTTCCCCATGCCCATGCTATGAAAACTTCACACCAAGTCAAGCCGCTTTCTTTCCTTTCGATGTGCTGTCATGATCACATTCTCAGTTTCGTACGAGATTCCCAGTTTAGCTTACGGGTCAAAGTGTTCAATGGCGCGAGGCGAAAGAGTCGGGGATCAGATTCTATTCTCGGAGTCAGAACTACTCCTATGCAAGGCTGTCGTCTCGCCGTGACCTTCTCTTCTGTTTGAGAGTTTCCGCTATGAAAGGACATCTCGCGCTTTACGCTCGCCAACCAGTTCCTCTTCCAACTACATGCTCTCGAGCACGAATATAGATTTGTGATAGCAGCAGCCCGGTTCGATCGATAAAGGGGGCTCTTGCCCGGTGGGGTACTCGATGATCAGTCAAGCGTTGTACTGGTCTGCAGATATCACTTGCAGATCAGGGACAACCGATGGTAATATATATCATATCGGGTCTATACCAGATACTAAAGTCCATTCTATGATGACATGTATCTGATGGCTTTCCGTATTTATTTCATATAGTGACTGACGACAGGATCGGCTTCCAAGGATGCTTTACGCTATATGATCCTTTCAATTCATAGTTTGATGGGCTTTTCTAAAATAAATAGCATATAAAAGGGCAAGCAAGACGCCGCAGATAAGAGAAGACAAGAAAGATCAGAAGCAAGAAATGCCCTGGTTTCAGGAAGAATTTGACAGAGGATTCATCTTTCAACAGCATGTCCGAAAGGACGTTCATTCAACGGCATTAGCGGTCTAGGCTCTTCGGAAGCAGAGCATAGGATAGGCTGCTGGTAAGACCAATAGGCTATTAGATGGGATAGGGAGGCAAAACCGGTAATCCTCTCGGACTGTTGAATAAAGGCAGGGAAAAAGCAGGTCCAGGTCAGGAATCGGTATTAGCTCTGTTTTCGCTGTTCTAGAGTCGGTAGTTTGAATTGCTCGTGTTGAATCAGCCGGGAGATTCGGATGAAAGGTTCTCGAAATGGAAGCTCTGTACCAAGGGTAGAGGAGAAGAGAAGCAAGCCACCTTCCCAAGCTAATCAAATCATCTCTGTCCACAATTGGTTTACATTCATTCCCCGTGAACAGAGTGACTGGTGGATCAGACGCTGGCTTTGATGGTAACAGTGTCAATGAACATTGCCTTGCAGCACAAGGTACGAGAATCACTGTGATCAAGTGCAGGGCAGCTGAATACTAGTTTCTTTTTTCTTCCAATTACTGCTGGGCTACCTTCATCCACCGATCACCAACTTAGCCGAGACCAAATCCACTTTCTTTTAGATCCGTCATGCCTTGCTGCTCTGCCCCTAGCCCTTTCTTAGCTTCGTAGCCCCCCACACTTGAGGTTCCTTTGGAGATTCCTCCTATCCTAGGGGTGAGCTTTCTTGGCTTCACTCTAGAGTCCAGGGGGACGTCGAAGAAGTGCCTCAACGCGCCGCTACTTCTCCTCCTTTTATGCAATTATGAACTACACTTCACTTTATCGATTCCAAGGCAACTTATCCTTTTGGAGCTGACGTAACAAACTACGCGATCCCCCCAATGAAGCCAACATAAATCCGATCCGAATAAAGAAAATAAAAGGCAGTTTCATTATGGTAGTATACCAGCCACCTGTTCTGGAACTGGAAGTTCCAATCGGAGCATATAGATCCGTAAATGGATTTGTATGTATAGCCACTTCAGTCGTGTTTGTCGTTTCTTGAAAGTATCTTTTTTCTGGGAACATGGTCAACCAGAAATTCTTATGTTCGCGATTCTTCATCCACCGATGCAGAAAATGCTCCAGTTTTCCATTCTCGTATGAGGCCGGAAAGTTTATTGGCAACAGG